GTCAATGATCCAATCAGAGGAATAATTGGAACGGTTGTCTCGAACTGCTTCATAGCATTATCGATTAGAAATGCATTTTCTAGCATTTGACTCCGCACCACCAAAGTATTTAGTCGCCCCCTGGAAAGATAGCCCAGAAAGTCGATATAATCTTTGTATAAGTGGTTTATATGAATCCTTCCGGGCTGAGACCACACGTGAAAATGCCATTGCCATAAATTGACAAGGTAATATTTCCATTTATTCATCAGAAGAGGCATATCTTTTGAAGCCAGAACGGATTTTCCTTGATATCTAACATAATGCATGATAGGATGCTTGAACAACCATAAGTTGTCCTGAAAATCATTAACAAAGACTTGGACAAGATCTTCTACTTTTCCATAAAAAGAAATTCGCTCAAAAAGGAGTCCTGAAGATGTTGATCGTAAATGAGAAGATTGGTTACGGAGAAAAAAGAAGATTGATTCATATTCATATACATGAGAATTATATAGGAACAAGAAAAATCTTGGATTACTTGTTGAAAAAATGGAATTTGATTTCTTTGGAGTAATAAGACTATTCCAATTAAAATACTCATGAAGAAAGAATCGCAATAAATGTAAAGAAGAGGCATCTTTTACCCAATAGCGAAAGGTTCGAACCAAGATTTCCGGGCGAATGGGGTAGGGTATTAGTACATCTAAGACATAGTGTAAATGTGAGAAATTGTTCTCGAAAAAAGGAAATATTGAATGAATTGATTGGAAATTATGAGATTTCGCCATTTCTTTTTCTTTCCCTTCTAAGCAAGCTACTAATCGTAGGGAAAATGGAATTTCCACAATGACTGAAAATCCCTCCGATATCATTTGCGAATAAAATTTATTGTTGTGTCCAATAAATTGATTTGGATTAGAATCCTTAGCATAAATACTCAAATGAATCCGTTGATACGTCCGACTAATTAAACGTTTCACACTGAGTGAACTGGATTTATTGTCATAACCCCCATTTTCCAACGGAATCGTCGATCTATTTAAACCGTGATCATGAGCAAGTGCATAAATATACTCTCGAAAAAGAAGTGGGTATAGGAAGTTGTGTTGCTGAGATCTATCTAGTTCTAAATGGATTTGATATTTTTTCATTTGAAATTAGATTGCAACAAAAGGTAAGGTATTTATTGGATTATCAAATGATACATTGGGTTATCAAATGATACATAGTGCGATACAGTCAAAACAAAGTATTGTAGTAAAAAAAAAATGGATACCTTGGAAACGGGTAAACTCATTACCGGATTCTCGATTTTCTCATTTTTGAATTTTTGAATCGGTTTATGTTTGTTATAGTATAAATAGGTGGTTAGAAATCCTTTATTTTTGCAATCCAACCGCTCTTTTGATTTTGGAAAACAAAATATCTTTATCAATATACTGCTTCTTCTACACATTCATCTCCAACCCATAATAGGGACAAACTCATAGTTAGGACTCATTAAAAAAATCGCTAATCGACTCACGGAAAACCCCTTCCCCGCATTAGGAACTAATATTTTTTTAACGTTTAATTAGATCGGGGAATTATTCAAATTCAATTCAGAAGAGAAGCTCGTTCCTTTTTATTTCCCGAGAATTGGAACCATAAGGCTCTATCCATTTATTCACTCGACCCAACTTTGAATTTTGAATTCAATTTTTTGTTCTGCGCCAACAATTCAAACCCTATTTTGAAGCCATTGAATCAGAATAAAGTATTCTCAAAATTTTCCATTGATACGACATGCTGGTTTTTCCATTCATTTCTTTCAGGATCAGTCGTGGTCTTACAAACTCTCCCGATGGTATGGACGAATTCTTTGTTTCATATAAATGTGTAAAAGATGCTAGCCGCACTTAAAAGCCGAGTACTCTACCGTTGAGTTAGCAACCCGAATAATTCGAATGGGTGGATACAATCGGAATAAAAAAGAAATAAAAGAAAAGAAATGAAATTGCACAACGGAATCAAAATATTAAATTAGCAAGAAATCGACTAACAAAATTTAGAATCGATTGGGAACATAAAAAAAAGACTTCTTGTATAACAGTGAATCCAGCGAACCCATTACTTTAATTTTGAATGAAGTAAAGAAAAAAACCAAACCTCTGTTACGGAGATAAATAGGTACGGAGATAAATGGATCCGTTTATCCTTATCCACGATCGAATTCTAGTTGTTCGATACGCTGTTGTCAATATGACGGTGAATGTTGAATATTAATGTTAAGAAAAGAATCTAAAAAAATAAAATGGCGAAAACAAAAAGAATGAATTTATTAATTTAATTAAAATAAAAAAAAATTAGAAAATGAAATAAATAAATAAAATGCTTTTGAAAAAAAAATCGAAAAGAAAAAGAAAGAACTTGCGTTAGATTTGCACTACATATTTACTATACATAAATACAAATGGATACATAGCTATAGCTGAAAGAATAAAAAAAAAAAAAGAAATCTCGGGTTGACATTGATTCAATCAATCAATATAAGTAAAATAAACAGGTTGAATCCCTTGTTTTGTGATTTGTTAATAGATTTACAACGACAAACTATAAAACGCCCGGTTTCGATTGCGAGTAATGTAAATTTTCGATTTCTCGACCCAATTAGTTCGTTGTATTCATTTGATCTTTTTTATATGCATCTTATATCAATAAAATTCTAGCAATAAAATTGATTTTTGTTCTTCTGCTTATTTTTTTTGTCCTTATACTTCCAGAACATGATACTTTATGGGAGCAATATTAAATAGGAATAAAAAATAGGTATGAATAGAACAAAAAGGGGGGGAGTAGTAAAGAAAAAGTTATACAAAACTATATAGGAGTCATCCACACCCTCTTTTTTTATTCTATATCCTCGATGCAATTTCGTTTAATTAAGATGAAGTTCCTTAAAAATCCCAGCCCTCTTTGAAATATCATGAACCGTTCCTGTAGGTTGAGCGCCCTTGTCAAGGAAATCTAAAATAGCAGGAAGATTTAAATGGGTTTGATTATTTATCGGATCATAAAAACCCACTTTCCGAAGATCTCTTCCCTCTCTTCGGGATCGAGCATCGATTGCAACGATTCGATAAACAGCTCATTGGGATAGATGTAGATGAACAATACCCCCCCTAGAAACGTATAAGAAGTTTTCTCCTCGTACGGCTCGAGAAAAAATGATTAGAAATTGTGTGATTTAAGTCCTTCTTTTTCGAAAAAAAAAAGCATTCGTACTCTCATAACTCAAGTTGGATAACTTTTAAATAGCCCAAAAGAAAATCTTTAGGGATTTCTTTTTTTGAGTGGTCTCTAACCCCTTTTTTGTTTGTCTCGTTTCGAATCGATTTTTTAATTCTTAATTCCCATTCTGATCTAATTGTTGAGACAATTGAAAACGGTATTTCCTTGTTCCAGGATCCTTTTTATCTTTGCCTTGAATCATTGGGTTTAGACATTACTTCGGTGATCTTTCGTTTTCAAAAATGGCGGCAACACACCCCTTTTTGCGATTTTTTTCTATCAAAGAATCATACGAACAATTGATTCCTGCATGATACACTTTTCATCGAAAGAGTTTTACCAATTCCAACAAATTGTCGTTTTGGATTTCAAAATTGCTCGAATCGGATTCTTTCGATTTATATATCGAAAATATACTTACGAAGTTTGTTACGACTTATTGATTGGTATTAACCCTAGATCCTTGCCCCTGCGAAATGAACAAATACTTTCTACTCAAGCTTCATCATGTCCTATTTACACTACACCCCAACAAAAACCGAGAATTATAGTAGAACAGAACAAAGTATGTCGAGCCAAGAGCCCATTCATTTCTAGATAATCTACAATCTAAAATGGCGGATGAAAAAAAAATCCACAGCGGATCGTGTCCTTCAAGTCGCACGTTGCTTTCTACCACATCGTTTCAAACGAAGTTTTACCATAACATTTTTCTAGTTTTGAACCGGTATGTAATTGATTCAATTATGGAATCATGAATAGTCATTGCTTCGGTCAATACCCAGTCCTTTTTCCTTCGATATGAAAGGAATAGTTAGTTAATTTATGAGGAAGAAACCTCAGTAAGAATTTTCTTTCACCCTCTATTTTAATTTTATTGCATTCATGCAATATTTCTTTTTATTTCTAAATAAAACAAAAAAGAACACGAATAAAAAGAAAATAAACTAAAAAGTAAATAAGAGGATGAAGATATATGAATGGACCCCGTCTCAATTATTAATTATGATTAAATACATTTCCAATTATTAATTAAAGCCAAACATCAAATACCTCCAGCTCAAAGAAAATTCATCCATATGAAACTCGATTGATTATGAGATCTTACATCGCTCACTAACTCGTATGGACCCCACTCCCAATTCATTCTGGGGGATGATTAATCATAAATAAAAATAGGATCCTATTTGATACGGGATGCTAGACCCTTTTGTATAGATAAAAAGCCAAAAGGGTCCAGATTACGTCATTCTTTACTATAATTGTTCTTTTACCCTAAACCGGTCTTAGAAACTTAATTCCATTGATTGAATTCAAACAGTACCACGAATACCCTCTTGTTTCGATTTCAAGAAATGAAATAAAAAATTGGGGCTGTCTTATTAAAAAAAATAGAAGAAAGATAGAGGTTTTCGCATTTCGATTTAGAATGTATCCTTGCAAATTCACGGAGGTAGGGTATGTAAGGATTTTTTAAGCCACTCACTTACATATCAAAGTGAAAGGGAGGGGGAGGGCCCATACGACTTTTTTTGAATTCAAACTCTTGTGATCTATGTTGCCATCTTACTTGGATCACAAATGGATTCCGTTTTATTTTCGTATTATTTGAACTCGATTCAATTTATGAAAAAACATCTTATTCAGAGAAGAGTTTTGAAAATTCGAAACAAGAAGTCCATTTTATCAAAAATTAGACTCTTAAAAAAATTATACTCTGAAAGAGAGGTTGCTCAAAAAAGTAATTTGGAGTCTGATATTCGGATATATATAAGAGGTCGCTCTGGGACGGAAGGATTCGAACCTCCGAATAGCGGGACCAAAACCCGCTGCCTTACCGCTTGGCCACGCCCCATTTGAATTTCTTTTCTATTCGATACTAATAAACACTAATATTGGTTGTTCGTCAATTCCCGGCCAAATCTCTACGGAATAAATTAGATTCTTTTTTTTAAGATTTTGACACAAGTAGATGCAGAATTAAACTCCATTTATTGATCATTACATAGAATTCAATTAAGATATTGTATGAAAGTATGATTTCTTCTATTCTCTTGTGAGAGTTGAAGGATTTTTGTTTTGATTGGTTCGGTTCAAAGAAGTATTTTTTTTGTCTACCTTACTTTCTTTTCGTCATTTTTAGCTTATATCAATAACATATTTTTAACTCAATCAAAATACAATTATCTCCAAGAACAAAATGTTTGTTATGCTTAATACCTTTAGTTTGATCTATATCTTTCTTAATTCTGCCCTTTATTCGAGTAGTTTTTTATTCGGCAAATTACCCGAGGCGTACGCTTTTTTGAATCCAATTGTAGATGTTATGCCAGTAATACCCCTTCTCTTTTTTCTCTTAGCCTTTGTTTGGCAAGCTGCTGTAAGTTTTCGATAAGATCTTTAATAGTGTCCGAGAAAAATTCATGATTTATTCAAGCTCGAGAAAAAAAAAATTCTAACGATTGATAAGACCAGATGAGTCTTCCAATTTGAATGAACCCTCAAGTAAAACAGTAAAATTCTTGGGCAGACACGATAAATTTAGATTTCCCCATTTCACGATTCTGACCTTTTTTTTTTTTTCACTGAAAGACCCTATTAGAGTCCGCCACAATATCGAAGTCGAATTGTGTTAATTTCGAAAAATAAAAACTCTTTTGTATTTCTATCAATTTGAAAAACCGTTTCATTTCTTGGTGTCAAAATAGGATATGTAGTATAAAAATAGAGAATCTATTCTCTTTTTCCCCCCCAAAAAAAATTTTGGAGATTGTGTAATGCTTACTCTCAAACTCTTTGTTTACACCGTAGTTATATTCTTTGTTTCTCTCTTCATCTTCGGGTTCCTATCTAATGATCCAGGGCGTAATCCTGGACGTGAAGACTAAAAAATAAGAAATTTTTCTTTACTTTATTCTTAGAAATGTTTTTAGGGTTTGATTTTATCTATTCTACATCTTTAACTAGTCAAATAAAAAAAAGCAAAAGGGTTCGCTAAATTCGAATTTGAAAGATACCCAGTCAGCGACGGAAACGGAAAGAGAGGGATTCGAACCCTCGGTACGAATAGCTCGTACAACGGATTAGCAATCCGACGCTTTAATCCACTCAGCCATCTCTCCTAATTGAAAAAAAAAAAATAATAATTACTATGTTACATTACACAAAAGATAATGCTTGAAAAAAAGGCCCTTCTTTACTTTAACTTTATTATATAGCTTATATATTTTTTTATTGTATTTTGTATTGTATTATACAGATGGATACAACTTTTATCAGCAATTCCATTTTTTATTTCTATAAAATTCAAAATTAAAATAAAGAATGGCCTCGAAAGAGATATCTCGAATCAAAATAGAAAAAAATAAAGAATATCTCTTTACAAAATTACAAAAGGCCTTTTTTTTTTTATTTTCACGGCCTGGTCTGGTCAGTACCCAGCCGGGCCTTTTTTTGTTCCAATGAACCATACCGCCAAATCATAATTATTCTTTTGTTTCTTCTTCTTTTTTTTTTTATTTAATTTACTTTTACTGGATACTCGAAAAAGGGAAAAAACAGAACGATGTATTTTTTTTTTTGCACAATGCATTTTATGTTATGGCTTAAATTGTTTTGTCGAGCCGTATCTGTCAAAACTCCTTCAAGAACCAAATTTGTTATTTTATTTATTTTATTTAGTTATTCAATTTCGTTTTTTATTTTTAAACAAAATAAGTCCTCTTTTCCTAATTTCATTAGGACTCCTAACAAACACGTCAATACCCTAAGCTCTAATTTGCATTTCATGATTTTTTTTATTTCTGTCCTATATCGATTACGTCCGATTCCCTTGTTCGACAAAAGTCCCATTTCTATACAATAATCGTATTGTAGCGGGTATAGTTTAGTGGTAAAAGTGCGATTCGTTCTATTAATCCTCTTAATAGTTAAGGGGTTCTTCAGTTTCATTCATATTCTGATCAAAAACTTTATTTCTTAAAAGGATTTCATTTGAATCCTTTACCTCTAAATGAAAGATTCGAGGAAGAATATCCATTCTCGTGATTTGTATCCAAGGGTCAATTAGAAATTTCAAATTTGGATTATGAAATTACGAAACATAATTTTTGTGAATTTGGAATTGGATCAATCTTTCCAATTGAATAAGTATAAGTAAGGGATCCATGGATAAAGATAGAAAAGTCTATTTCCAATCGTAACTAAATCTTCAATTTTTGTTTTGCATAGGGTAGATTGAAGCAAAAT